CTTTTTGATTCCCGAACTTTGAGTGTCCCAATTTCACGTGATTCACAGGGTTCAATTCGTCGACATTGCACGATCAAAGGTGTAGTACTGCTTGTACTTGTAGTAGCGGTCCTTATATACAATCGAAATAGGGCCGAAAGAAAAAATATCTATTTGATGGGGCTTCTTCCTAAACCTCTGCGTTCCATTGGACCCCCCAATTATACATTGAAAGAATCCTTTTGGTCTTCCAATCTCAATAGGTTGATTGTTTCGCTCCTGTATCTTCCAAAAGGGAAAAAGATCTATGAGAGTTGTTTCATGGATCCGAAAGAAAGTACTTGGGTTCTTCCAATAACTAAAAAGTGTATCATGTCTGAATCTAACTGGGGTTCGCGGCGATGGAGGAATGCGATCGTAAAAAAGAGGAATTCCAGCTGTAAGATATCGAATGAAATTGCGGCTGGAATTGAGATCTCATTCAAAGAGAAAGATATAAAATATCTGGAGTTTTTTTTTGTATCCTATACGAATGATCCGATCCGCAAGGACCATGATTGGAAATTCTTTGACCGCCTTTCTCCGAGTAAGAAGCGAAACATAATCAACTTGAATTCGGGACAGCTATTCGAAATTTTAGTGAAACATTTGATTTGTTATCTCATGCCTGCTTTTCGTGAAAAAAGACCAATTGATGAGGGGGGGTTCTTCAAACAACAAGGAGCTGAGGCGACTATTCAATCAAACGAGATTGAACATGTTTCCCTTCTCCTCTCGAGAAACAAGGGGGTTATTTTTTTGCAAAATTGCGCTCAATTTCATATGTGGCAATTCCGCCAAGATCTCTTCGTTATTGGGGGGAAGAATCGGCACAAATCGGATTTTTTGAGGAACGTCTCGAGAGAGAATTTGATTTGGTTAGACAATGCGTGGTTGGTAAACAGGAATCGGGTTTTTAGCAAGGTACGGAATGTATCGTCAAATATTCAATATGATTCCATAAGATCCATTTTCTTTCAAGTAACGGATTCTAGCCAATCGAAAGGATTTTCTGATCAATCCATAGATCCTTTCAATTCCATTAGTAATGAGGGTTCGGAATATCACACATTGATCAATCAAACGGAGATTCAGCAACTAAAAGAAAGATCAATTCTTTTAGATACTTCCTTTCTTCAAACGGAACGAACAGAGATAAAATCAGATCGATTCTCAAAATACCTTTCCGGATATTCCTCAATGGCTCGGCTATTCCCGGAACGTGAGAAGCAGATGAATAATCATCTGCTTCCAGAAGAAATAGAAGAATTTCTTGAGAATCCTACAAGATCAATTCGTTCTTTTTTCTCTGATAGATGGTCAGAACTTCATCTGGGTTTGAATCCTACCGAGAGGTCGACTATAGATCAGAAATTGTTGAAGAAACAACAAGGTGTTTCTTTTGTCCCCTCGAGGCGATCGGAAAATAAAGAAATAGTTGATATATTCAAGATAATTACGTATTTACAAAATACCTCCTCAGTTCATTCGATTGCAGCAGATCCGGGATGGGATATGGTTCCGAAGGATGAACCGGATATGAACAGTTCCAATAAGATTTCATTCTTGAACGAAAATGCATTTTTTGATTTATTTCATCTATTCCATGATCGGAACAAAAGGGGATACAGGTTGCACCACGAGTTTGAATTAGAAGAGACATTTCAAGAAATGGCAGATCTATTCACTCTATCAATAACCGGGCCGGGTTTAGCCTATCATAATAAGGAATTTGGCTTGTCTATTGATTCCTACGGAAAATTATTGAATGAGGTATTCAACTCCGGGGATGAATCGAAAAAGAAATCTTTATTGGTTCTATCTTCTATTTTTTATGAAGAGAATGAATCTTTTTATCGAAAGATAAAAAAAAAATCGGTCCGGATCTCCTGCGGGAATGATTTGGAAGATCCAAAACCAAAAATAGCGGTATTTGCTCACAACAACATAATGGAGGCGATCCATCAATATAGATTGATCCGAAATCAGATTCAAATCCAATATAGTACCTATGGGTACATAAGAAATGTATTGAATCGATTCTTTTTAATGAATCGACCCGATTGCAACTTCGCATATGGAATTCAAAAGCACCCAATAGGAAATGATATTCTGAATCATCTAACTATAATAATAGATAAGATCAACCAACATTTATCCAATTTGAAAAAGATTAAGAAGAAGTGGTTCGATCCTCTTATTTCTCGAACCGAGAGATCCACGAATCTGGATCCTAATGTATATAGATACAAATGCTCCAATGGAAGCAAGAATTTCCAGGAACATTTGGAGCATTTCGTTTCTGAGCAGAAACACCGTTTTCAAGTAATGTTCGATCGATTACGTATTAATCAATATTCGATTGATTGGTCCGAGGTTATCGACAAACAAGATTTGTCCAAGTCACTTCGTTTCTTTTTGTCCAAGTCACTTCTCCTTTTGTCCAAGTCGCTTCTCTTTTTATCTAAGTCACTTCCTTTTTTCGTTGTGAGTCTCGGGAATATCTCCATTCATAGGGCCGAAATCCGCATCTATGAATTGAAAGGTCTGAATGATCAACCCGGCAATCAGTTGTTAGAATCAATAGGTGTTCAAATCGTTTATTTGAATAAATTGAAACCCTTCTTATTGTATGATCATGATACTTCCCAAAGATCGAAATTTTTAATCAATACAGGAACAATATTACCTTTTTTGTTCAACAAGATACAAAAGTGCATGATTGATTCATTCCGTACTAGAAAAAATCGCAGGAAATCCTTTGAGAACACGGATTCCTATTTATCAATGATATCCCACGATCGAAACAATTGGTTGAATCCTCAGAAAAGTTCATTGATATCTTCTTTTTATAGAGCAAATAGACTTCAATTCTTGAATCATCCCCATCGCTTCTGGTTCTATTGTAACAAAGGATTCCATTTTTATGGGGAAAAGACCCGTATCCATAATTATGATTTTACATATGCACAATTCCCCAATATCTTGTGCATTCGCAACAAAATAGTTTCTTTGTGTTTCGGTAAAAAAAAACATGTTTTGGGAGAGAGAGAGACTATTTCACCAATTGAGTCACAGGTATCTGGCATATTCATACCTAACAATGTTCCACAAAGTGGTAACGAAACGTATAACTTGTACAAATCTTTCCTTTTTTCAATTCGATCCGACCCATCCGTTCCTATTTACTCGATTGCAGACATTTCTGGAACACCTGTAATAGAGGAACAAATAGTCAATTTTGAAAGAACTTATTGTCAGCTTCTTTCAGATATGAATCTATCTGATTCAGAAGGGAAAAACTTGCATCACTATCTCCGTTTCAATTCAAACATGGGTTTGATTCACACTCCATGTTTTGAGAAATATGTGCCGTCCGGAAAGAGGAAAGAAGTGAGTCTTTGTCTAAAGAAAAACGTTGAGAAGGGGGAAGTAGGTAGAACCCTTCAACGAGATAGTGCTTTTTCAAATCTCTCAAAATGGAATTTGTTCCAAACCTATATGCCATGGTTCCTTACTTGGACGGGGTGTAAATATCTTTATTTCACCTTAAAAAACAATATTTATTTGATATTGAATATTCCCTTTCAATATTCCCTAAGTGGCAGTCAAAATTTTGTGTCCGTTTTTCATGATATTATGCATGGATCAGATATATCATGGCCAATTCCTCAGAAAAAGTGGTGGTCGATTCTTCCACAACGGAATCTGATAAGTGAGAGTTCGAGTAAGTGTTTACAGAATCTTCTTCTGTCCGAAGAAATGATTCATCGAAATAATGAGTCACCCATTCCATTGATATGGACACATCTGAGATCACCAAATGCTTGGGAGTTCCTCTATTCAATTCTTTTCCTTCTTCTTGTTGCTGGATATCTCGTTCGTACACATCTTCTCTTTGTTTTCCGAGCCTCTAGTGAGTTACAGACAGAGTTAGAAAAGATCAAATCTTTGATGATTCCATCATACATGATTGAGTTGCGAAAACTTCTGGATAGGTATCCTACATCTGAACTGAATTCTTTCTGGTTAAAGAATCTCTTTCTAGTTGCTCTGGAACAATTAGGAGATTCTCTGGAAGAAATACGGGATTCTGCTTCTGGCGGCAACATGCTATTGGGTGGTGGTCCCGCTTATGGGGTCAAATCAATACGTTCTAAGAAGAAATATTTGAATATCAATCTCATCGATCTCATCAGTATCATACCAAATCCCATCAATCGAATCACTTTTTCGAGAAATACGAGACATCTAAGTCGTACAAGTAAAGAGATCTATTCATTGATAAGAAAAAGAAAAAACGTGAACGGTGATTGGATTGATGATAAAATAGAATCCTGGGTCGCGAACAGTGATTCGATTGATGATGAAGAAAGAGAATTCTTGGTTCAGTTCTCCACCTTAACGACGGAAAAAAGGATTGATCAAATTCTATTGAGTCTGACTCATAGTGATCGTTTATCAAAGAATGACTCTGGTTATCAAATGATTGAACAACCGGGATCCATTTACTTACGATACTTAGTTGACATTCATAAAAAGTATCTAATGAATTATGAGTTCAATAGATCCTGTTTAGCAGAAAGACGGATATTCCTTGCTCATTATCAGACAATCACTTATTCACAAACCTCGTGTGGGGCTAATAGTTCTCATTTCCCATCTCATGGAAAACCCTTTTCGCTCCGCTTAGCCCTATCCCCTTCTAGGGGTATTTTAGTGATAGGTTCTATAGGAACTGGACGATCCTATTTGGTCAAATACCTAGCGACAAACTCCTATGTTCCTTTCATTACGGTATTTCCGAACAAGTTCCTGGATGACAAGCCTAAAGGTTATCTTATTGACGATATCGATATTGATGATAGTGACGATATCGATATTGATGATAGTGACGATATTGATGATGACCTTGATACGGAGCTGCTAACTATGACGAATGTGCTAACTATGTATATGACGCCGAAAATAGACCGATTTGA